TCGGCCATCTCTCCTACATAATCTTATGATTATGACCCAGAAACCGAGTGAATAGCGAGTCATTCATATTATTGCAATACAGGTACGACCGATCAATTAAATTCTAAATAGAAAACTTTTCGTCAAAGAAAGATCTTCCGTAGGCTCGAGGGATAAAAAAAAACTTCTCGAGTTCTCAGAATCCGTAGGAAAAATTCCTTGATTCCTCAACTTAGATAAAATAGTAATAATTGGTATACTACTCAATTTGAATGAAATCCAATCGGATTCAAATATTTCCTATCTATCCCTGTCCAAAAGGGACAATTTGAGTGGAAGGTCCACATCCTTTTTTTTAGAATGAGTCTGTTTGTTTTTATGTGATTTCGTACTGTACGATTCCTTTGTTTGTGGGATCATTTTCCCTCGAGGGGGAATGAGAAGAATTATCGAATGGACTGTTAACTATGCCTAGATCTCGGATAAATGGAAATTTTATTGATAAGACCTCTTCAATTGTAGCCAATATCTTATTACGAATAATTCCGACAACTTCAGGAGAAAAGGAGGCATTTACCTATTACAGAGATGGTGCGATTTGATTCTTTTTTTTTATTTATTTACCGCCCTCAGTCTTATGAGAAAGAGACATGATTCGGGATACAAAGAAAAAAGATTCTTGAAATAAACCCACGCTTGATGAAGGTGAAGTTAGTTTGGAGATAGAACAATTCCTTCTGTCGTGTATCCCCGATTGATGCAGCCTCAGATGCTTCAATTGTCGATTCTAGTATTGAGCGAAAGGTTAACCTATAGGTTCTGTATTGCAGGTCAATACTACTTCACTAGTACCAATAGGCCGCATAGGGGAAGAAGCACTACACCTAGGAATCAACAACACGAAAACTTTGTTATAAATTACTCCTTTTCCTTATCGGGATCGGGACTAACAAGAATGGTTGGGACAACAAACATCCATCTCGTTCGTACTTTGGATACCCGTATAACCATCGAAGATCGTTGAAGTGACTAATTCCTGGAAATAGAGGGCGTTGAGGACAAAGAAATTGTTGGAGTTACCATTTCTATCTAGCACCAACACGCTTGGTGTTAAGAAAAGACAGACCTCTTGCAGGAAGGATGGCTAGAGATTTCTTGTAAAAACACCAGCCCCTGTCAGTTCATAATAAAAATATTTCAATCTTTTTTGATTCCATGGATTATTTCCCTTATTACTATGCACAGAAGGGAGGAGCCGTATGAGATGAAAATCTCACGTACGGTTCTGGAACGGAGATTCTTTGAATAGAATGAACGACCGTAACGGATGTCGGCTCAATCCGAAGGAAATTATGCGGAAGCTTTACAAAATTATTATGAAGCTACGCGACCAGAAATTGATCCCTATGATCGAAGTTATATACTCTATAACATAGGCCTTATCCACACAAGCAACGGAGAACATACGAAGGCTTTGGAATATTATTTCCGGGCACTCGAACGAAACCCATTCTTACCACAAGCTTTTAATAATATGGCTGTGATCTGTCATTACGTGCGACTATCTCCACTATAGAAAGAAGGAAAGAAAGATCAAATCTTCTAGTAAATACTAGAAACAAAATAGGCTTTCTACATATGCATCGTCCAAAGCAACGATTTTTATCAGCTGTAGCAAAGAAAGAGACTTCATACGAGCCGAAATATGAAGAAATAGGTATGGCCTATATACTAGATTCTATGGATAAAGGATCTAATTGATGGAGGAAGCACCGTAAAGATCAATTAGCGAGGTTTGGGAGCCGATACAATAAGAACTGCTTACTTATGTCATGATATGAGATAAAAGTTAGGAATCAACTTATGTAATAGAGTCGATCTACTAAGGTATTGAGCAGCGGTGTAGCATCAGATCCCAAAGATAGTAAGTCCTTTCTTTCTTCTGGAGGAAAGTCCTTTTCAAAGATTCTATATGAATTTCTATATGAAACCGAGATAGTTACCTTTCAGAAAATTCTAACGATAGGGGTAGATACCTATGTTCTTCTGAAGGTGGGAGAAAAGAGAAAACTGATTATTGATCAAAATTAGAGTTTGAAACTCATGTAATTAACCTCTTCTGGTTAACCCGAGAAAAAAAAAATGGGATAGATTTACGAGAAATCTTATTCAGTTAGATATGGTAGATTAAGATGGGACACCAAAAGAATTGATTGCTGAGCCGTATGAGGTAGGAAACTCTCAAGTACGGTTCTAAGGGAAGGAATTGACCCACCTATTCCGGCCGGGGAGAACAGGCCATTCGACAGGGAGATTCTGAAATTGCGGAGGCTTGGTCCGATCAAGCTGCTGAATATTGGAAACAAGCTATAGCGCTTACTCCAGGTAATTATATTGAAGCACATAATTGGTTGAAGATCACAAGGCGGTTCGAATAAGAACACTCTCTTTTTTAATTCATTAACTCTCTTTTTTAATTCATTATAATATTGGATCCATCAATCAAATAAAATAGATCGTT